CTTTAGACCAAAAACAAGCAAGAGGTGGAATACCACATAGAGAAAGTGTCCCTAAAAAAAAAGAAGTTTTTGTAATTGGCACATATTTTAGTAAACCACCCATAAGAACCATATTTTGACTTTTATTTGGAGAATATCCAACAATAGGCTCCATTGAATGAATAATTGATCCAGATCCTAAAAACAATAATGCTTTAGAATAAGCATGAGTAATCAAATGAAACAAAGCCGTTCGATAAGACCCCATACCTAAAGCTAACATCATATACCCCAATTGAGACATTGTAGAATAGGCTAAACTTCTTTTAATATCGTTTTGAGCAAGAGCTAAAGTAGCTCCTAATAGTACTGTTATTATACTTAGCAAAGATATGAAATTCATTATGTAAGGTATAACTATAAAAAGGGGAAAAAGCCGAGCTACAAGAAAAATTCCCGCTGCCACCATAGTAGCAGCATGGATAAGAGCTGAAATAGGAGTAGGACCCTCCATAGCATCGGGTAACCATACATGAAGGGGAAATTGAGCAGATTTAGCAACTGCACCAGAAAATAATAGGAAGACACAAAAAGTTCCAAATAAAAAATGGACCTCATTAGTAGAAATAAAGTTATTGAATATTTGGAACAAATCTCGAAATTCAAAGCTACCTGTTATCCAATAAATACCTAAAATTCCTAATAATAAACCAAAATCCCCGATACGGTTAGTCACAAATGCTTTTTGGCAAGCATTTGCGGCAAGGGATCGTGTGAACCAAAAACCTATTAATAGATAAGAGCACATTCCAACTAATTCCCAAAAAAGATAAATTTGTATCAAATTAGAACTGGTAACTAATCCCAACATAGATGCATTGAAAAAACTCATATAAGCAAAAAATCTCAAGTATCCTTGATCATGAAACATATAATTATCACTATAAATAAGAACCATAACTCCGATAGTAGTGATTAATATTGACATAATAGAAGTAAGTGGATCAATCAAATAGCCAAACTCTAAAGAAAAATCATTATTGATGGTCCAAGACGATATATATTGATAAATGGAACTCCTATTTATTAGTTGAATAGATAGGTCGGCTGAAAAAACCATAATTATACTTAACAAGAAAATACTATGAAACGACCACATACGTCGAAGATTTTTTGTTGCCGTCGGAAAAAAGATAAGACCTAGTCCTATTACAATAGGAACTGGAAGTGGAAGGAGAGGTATGAGCCATGCATATTGATATGTATGTTCCATAATTTTTTTTTCTTTCAAGATTATTTCTAATTCACCAGATCCTATCGAATTGTAAAAGAAAAAATCAAGATAGGTAAGAACTAAAAAAGTTTTATTCTGAATTATTCTCAGTGTTTCTTCAATACTTCAAATATTCAAATCAAGAAGTGCAAATTGGTCAAATAACATGGAGAACTCATTTGTGAAAACGGAATACTTTATTTTTAAATAAAAGAAAAATGAAAATTTTTAAATTAGGTATATTCTCTCTTTCACCTTAGCCAATTAATAGGAAACTTTATATTTAAAGTAGTTATTAGATCAAAGCTGGGTAATTAGTCGATGAATTTGATTCCAGGTATAAATGACTAAAATAAACTAAGATCTAAATGGAAGCTGTTTGTTTTTTTTTTTTTTTTTCTGAGGTTAGTAGCGTATCATCTATGGATAGATAGATAATGAAAAAGAATTTGTTTTGAACAATAGATGTCTTTCACATCCAATGATATTATTGAAAAACCTTTTAAATTTTGAATGGCAGTTCCAAAAAAACGTACTTCTCTGGCCAAAAAGCGTATTCATAAAAGGTTGTGGAAAAGGAAGGGATATTGGGCAGCGTTAAAAGCCTTTTCATTAGGCAAATCCCTTTCTACTGGTAATTCAAAAAGTTTTTTTGTACCGACACCTAAATAATAATAGATTCAAATAATCGGAATCGGACAAATGTTAATTTAGGGTAGAATAGGACTACAAAATTTTTATTATCTAATGCAATACCTAGTAAAGCGTAAATGGAACTTTTTGACTATTCTATAATGGTATAAAAAATCCCGAAAGCAATATTTTTTTGCGAAATAAAAATCCCCACCCCGGAAATAAGAAAACATACTCAAAATAAACTATTTGAAACCTTCTATCTGGTGGGGGTTTTTATTTCCCCCATCTCTCCCTTTCGCACAATCTTTTTTTATGCTTTCCTAAGATAGGAGGTAGCACTTTTTATTTACAAATACAACAATGGACAGAATAAAAGACCTGAACAAACCTGACTATTCAGTTTATTAAGTTCATTAATTTAGCCATTTACTAAAAAAAGTTCAGAACAGTTACTTAACTCATTAAATCTCGACACTTGAATAATAATAGCTTATTATCATTTTAAGTAAGCCGCTATGGTGAAATTGGTAGACACGCTGCTCTTAGGAAGCAGTGCTTGAGCATCTCGGTTCGAATCCGAGTAGCGGCACATTCTCTTCTAAACGAGATAGAATAAGTCCTATAATGAATTCAATTCCGATACCTTATTTTAAAAATGGATATGATATTTTTTACTGTCGAACATATATTAACTCATATTTCTTTTTCCCTTGTTTCAATTGTAATTACAATTTATTTGATAAGCTTCGTAGTCGATGAAATGATAGGACTCTCTAATTCCGCTGAAAGAGGTCTAATAGCTATTTTTTTCTGTCTAACAGGATTATTAATTATTCGTTGGATTTATTCACACCATTTTCCATTAAGTGATTTATGTGAATCGTTAATTTTCCTTTCGTGGAGTTTATCGATTATTCATATGTTTCCATATTTTAAAAAAACAAATTTACGCGTAATAACTGCACCAAGTGCTATTTTTACTCAAGGATTTGCCACTTCGAGTCTGTTAACTGAAATGCATCAAGCCACAATATTAGTACCTGCTCTCCAATCCCAGTGGTTAATGATGCATGTAAGTATGATGTTATTAGGTTATGCAGCTCTTTTATGTGGATCATTATTATCAGTATCTCTTCTAGTCATTACATTTCGAAAGGATATCGAAATTTTTGCTAACAGCCATTTTTTTTTTACTGAGTTATTTTACTTTGGTCAGATCCAATACATGAATAAAAGAAGGAATGTTTTACAAAGCATCTCCTTTGATTCTGCTAAAAATTATTACCGATCCCAATTGATTCAACAATTAGATCATTGGAGTTATCGTGTTATTAGTCTAGGGTTTATCTTTTTAACTATAGGGATTCTTTCCGGAGCAGTCTGGGCTAATGAGGCCTGGGGATCATATTGGAATTGGGACCCAAAAGAAACTTGGGCCTTTATTACATGGACTATATTCGCGATTTATTTACATACTCGAACAAATACAAATATGAAAGTTGCCAATTCTGCAATTGTAGCTTCTATGGGCTTTATTATAATTTGGGTATGCTATTTTGGGGTCAATCTCTTAGGAATAGGGCTACATAGTTATGGTTCATTTCAATTAACATCTACTTGAATAAAAAAAGAATAAAAAAGGCCTACCGATTAGCGATAGAAAATAGCATAGATAAATAAAAATCTAATAAATCTTAGTTGAACGTCAAGAGCCGTTTGAATCAATACAATACTTGATTCAAATGGCTCTCACAAAGGCTAAATGGATCCAGTTACAATTCTTTTTCTATTAATGAGTTAATTAAGTCAAAAATTTATCTATAAAAAAATTATCTATAAAAATATTTACATAAAATACTTTGAACCTTATCAACTGATAATGAAAAAACGAAATCCGGGTAAAGACCAATACCTATTATGGGTAGAACGATGGAGATCGAAACAAATAGTTCTCGTGGTCCCGAATCAAAAAAATAGGAATTTGGAACAGTAAATAGCTTGTATCCATAGAACATCTGGCGTGACATAGATAATAAATAAATAGGAGTTAATATCATCCCCATTGCCATTACACAAGTAATTAGTATTTTTGTCATTAAAAGATATTTTTGACTAGTAATTAGTCCAAAAAAGACTATCAATTCCGCAACAAAACCACTCATACCCGGTAATGCAAGAGAAGCCATCGATAATATACTCAACATCGTGAATATTTTGGGCATTAAAATAGCTATCCCACCCATTTCATCGAGATAAACAAGACGGATTCGATCATAACCCGTTCCTGCCAAGAAAAAAAGCCCAGCACCAATAAAGCCATGAGAGATTATTTGTAAAAGAGCTCCGTTGAGGCCCGTATCAGTAATAGAGCCAATTCCTATAATTATGAAACCCATATGAGATACAGACGAATAGGCTATTCGTTTTTTTAAATTACGTTGGCCAAGAGATGTTAAAGCTGCATAGATTATTTGGATCGTACCAACTATTATCAACCATGGAGAAAATAGCGAATGAGCGCGGGGTAATAATTCCATATTGATCCGAACCAACCCATATGCTCCCATTTTTAATAAAATTCCAGCTAGAAGCATACAAGTACTATAATGTGCTTCCCCGTGGGTGTCTGGTAACCAAGTATGTAGGGGTAGAATCGGTAATTTGACAGCAAAAGCAATAAGAAATAAAATATAGAATATTATTTCCAATGCCACAGGATAGGATTGATTAGATAATATTTCAAAATTGAATGTTGGTTCATTGGAACCATATAAACCGATACCCAGAACTCCCATTAACAGAAATATGGAACCTCCTGCAGTGTACAAAATAAACTTGGTAGCTGAGTATAGACGTTTCTTTCCTCCCCATAAGGATACAAGTAAATAAACAGGAATTAATTCTAACTCCCACATGATGAAAAAAAGTAAAAGGTCCCGGGAAGAAAATAATCCTATTTGGCCACTATACATTGCTAACATCAAGAAATGGAAAAATCGTGAATCTCGAGTAACGGGCCAAGCTGACAAAGTAGCTAAAGTAGTAATAAATCCCGTTAATAAAATGGGTCCTATAGAAAGTCCATCTATTCCTAATCTCCAGTAAAAAGAAAAAAAACGTATCCATTTATACTCCTCTACCAGTTGTATTAAAGGATCGTCAAATCGGAAATGATAACGGAATGCATAGGTCATTAGAAGGAGTTCTAAAATACATATACATATAGTGTACCACCGAATTATTTTATTTCCTTTCTGAGGGAGAAAGAAAATAAAAGAACCTGCAGATATCGGAAAAGCTACAATTAAAGTTAACCAAGGAAAAAAGTTCATGGTAAAGATAAGATACACTTAGACCATAAAAAACCCGTACTAAAAAAAAGAAATGGAAACTATATATTATTTTGAGCACGGGTTTTTGTCGGTAAAAAATGGATTAGTGCTATTTTTTTTTGAACGTATCAATAAGCTAGGCCCATGCTACGAGTTGTTTCATGCCATAAATAAACCCGAACACTCAAGAAATCCGTTGGACAGGCGGATTCACATCGTTTACAACCAACACAGTCTTCTGTTCTTGGGGCGGATGCTATTTGTTTCGCTTTACACCCGTCCCACGGTATCATTTCTAATACATCTGTGGGGCAGGCTCGAACACATTGAGTACATCCTATACATGTATCGTAAATTTTTACTGAATGTGACATTGAATCTCTAAATTTTTGAACGTCATAAATTTTCAATCTAATAAACTTGTACATGAATCATGTATTGAGATATCAGATGAATCAATGATTTACCAAAATTTTTATACAAAATTTATTTTGATTTATGGATCAGCTTATACAAACGAGTAAAGATACTTTTATTTAGTCCATCTTCGTAAATAGGAATATGACCCTATATTTAATATCATACATACTAAATTGGACTTACTGAATAACAATTTTTTATTTGCGTCGATAAAGATTCAAATTTTTGAATGCATATTCATATTATTTATTCAAGAAATTTGATTGATTGGTGCGAGTTGATTTTCTATTACGATAAATTGAGGAAATAATTGCTGGTCCAATAGCTGCTTCAGCGGCTGCAATAGCTATTACAAAAATTGAGAAAATATCTCCTACTAATTGGCGGCTATCAAAAAAATCAGAAAATGTTACGAAGTTTATATTAACTGCATTTAGGATAAGTTCAAGACACATAAGGGCTCTAACCATATTTCGGCTCGTGATCAATCCATAGATACCGATAGAAAATAAATAGGCACTCAAAATAAGTACATATTCGAGCATCATTGACCGACTCCTTATCAATCTTGATTCATTTCAATATGAACAACAACTCAACTTATTCTATTGACTAGAATCGAAAAAAAAAAGTACGGAACAGGGACAAAGAAATAGATTTCTAATATTGAGACTAGGTAATAGATTGAATTAAAAGCATTTCTTATCTTATCTATGAACGTTTGAAAGCTTTATTACTGACGAGCTACCGCAATTGCACCTATCAAAGCAAATAAAAGAATTATTGAAATGAGCTCAAATGGAAGAAAAAAATCTGTTGATAAATGAATCCCAATTTGTTGACTATTACTTATCAAATCCTGTTCTACAATATGGTTTGATCTTGTAGTCCAAATAATCCCGTACCATGAGGTATCTGGAATAGTAGTAATTAGTGAAACAAAAATACTTGTACAAACCACTGAAGTAACTCCATCTCCAACAGTCCAAAACTCGAAATCTTTGTAATATTCTGAACCATTAATAAACATCACAGCAAATATGATTAAAACATTTATAGCTCCCACATAAATAAGAAGTTGGGCAGCAGCTACAAAATGGGAATTTGATGAAATATAGAATAAGGATATACAAACAAGAACGAATCCCAATGAAAAGGCGGAATAAATTGGATTAGTAAATAATACTACTCCTAGACCTCCTAATATAAGACCTGATCCCAGAAAGATTAAAAGAAAATCGTGTATTGGTCCTGGTAAATCCATTATATATAATATAAAATAAGAATAAAAAAAAAATAGAAATGTTTCATGACCTTATTGATCGGACCAGGAAAAGTAAAATTATCCGGAATATATTTTTAATTGAAAGAATAAATGTGTATTGATATAGGTTTAATAATTGGACCAATATCATTTTTTTTAAGGTTCAATTCGGCAGTTCAAAAAAAAAATTCCTTTATATCAAAAGACTACATTAGTAATTATCATTTTTTTCTAAAAGGCGTTTAGCCATTTTTTATTTGAGGCGCATTCGAAATTGTTCGAATTGTGTAATCGTCAATTAATGCCAATGGTAAACGACCCAAAGCAATTTGATTATAATTCAATTCATGACGATCATACGTAGAAAGCTCATATTCTTCAGTCATTGATAAACAATTTGTGGGGCAATACTCAACGCAATTACCACAAAATATACAGATTCCAAAATCAATACTGTAATTAAGCAATTGTTTCTTTCGGATCCTAGTTTGTAGTTTCCAATCAACAACAGGTAAATTTATCGGGCATACGCGAACACATACTTCACAAGCAATGCATTTATCAAATTCAAAGTGAATTCGACCGCGGAAACGCTCTGATGGAATTAATTTCTCATAAGGATATTGAATCGTTACAGGTAAACGATTTGCGTGGAATAAAGTAATCATAAAACCTTGACCGATGTACCTTGCAGCTCGTACTGTTTGTTCACCATAATTGATGAACCCAGTTACCATAGGGAACATATCGCGAATAGCTATGAATAATTTGATGATTGTTTCCTTCTCTTGTTTCAGATAAGTCTACGTATAGACTCGCATGGTTAGAGTGAAAGGAGTTGGGAAGAAGTTGTTAATAATAAATTACCGAGAGAAATAGGTAAAAGAAATTTCCATCCAAGATTTAATAATTGATCCATTCTCAGCCTAGGTAAAGTCCATCTTGTTGTAATAGGAATGAACAAAAACAAATAAGTTTTAACTAATGTAATAAAAATACTAATGATTGTTCCAAAGACTCCGCCTGCTTTTTCAAAAAGTTCAGGAATGGATATATATGGAATAGAGAGATTCCAACCACCCAAGTAAAGAACTATTACAAAAAATGAAGAAACTAATAGATTTAGATAGGATGCAACAAAAAATAAACCGAATTTGATACCTGAATATTCGGTTTGATAACCTGCTACTAATTCTTCTTCTGCTTCTGGTAAATCGAAGGGTAACCTCTCACATTCGGCTAGAGAAGCAATTAGAAAAACGATAAACCCTATTGGTTGACGCCACAAATTCCACCCCCATAAACCATATTTTGACTGTGCTTCAACTATATCAACTGTACTTGAACTATTAGATAATCATAGTCGGTGATAACATTACTGTTACTATCGCTATTACAGAACCGTACATGAGATTTTCATCTCATACGGCTCCTCTAGGAGCCTAAATAAATTTAAGGACCGGGTTGGTATTATTTAACGTGATATACTTGTATGTTAGATAGAGTCAAAATCTATGGAAAAGCCCTGAATTAGCCCAATGTAATTCCGTCTGCTATAAAAAAAAGTATTTCTGAATTAATCTCATCCTTTACTTTTACTTTAATTGTAAGAATTTCAATATTATTTGAGTAATAACTTAAGCCGTTCATAAAATACTCCTTTTAATACTATATATAAATATTTCAACCCAGGATTTTTGATTACGAAAAAAAAAATATTACATATTCCATTACTTCATCACTCATTACAGGACTTTTATCCCTATGAATATAACTATATTACAGAAAGAATATAACTATATTAAAGAAAGAATAAAAAAGGTCACTCTTTTTTATTGGAATTGCATTCTTTCTATTTTGTTCGTTCCTGTTCTTCTTTTTCTTCTTTCTCAAAAAGGGGTCCTTTCAAAAAGGATTCTTTCGTTCCTGATAGTTTTTTTTTTCAGTGGATAGGGGCATACTCTGAATCGGAATCGTGGGAAGTACTACCAGATCATTTCTACCAACTTAAAGCCCCAATGAGTGTTCCTGTTATGCGGAAATACGTTTTTGTATAATTTGCATAATCTCTATTACTAATCCTTTGTGTACTTTGGTATTTCTAACCACCCACTCATTTTTTATCAACTCACTATTATGGTAATACATACATACAAACGATAGTGAAAAACCCATAAAGTTTGGTTGTTATTTTAAATCCGCTTCAAGTCAGGATGATCAATCAAACGATCTTGGGATAAACAGTGGGAATTACTTATGTTTACTTCTGTTTAATCCTTATACATAGGAAATGAGACTTACTATTTTTACTGCAAATTTAGAAGCTGTTTTCTTTCACTCATAGAACTATCGGATTGTGTTCATCAGTTAGGTTAATGAACAAAAAAATGAAGTGATTTCTTTAATTCAGACAATTTCTTTCCAACGAAAAGAAAAAGGACAATAGAGAAAATGTTTGAACGAATCGCACGTAGAGATATTGATAACACGCATAGAGTTAATGGTATTTCATAACTAATCGATTGAGCAGCAGCCCGTAAACCACCTAAAAAAGAATATTTGTTATTTGATCCATATCCTGACATAAGAAGTCCAATTGGCGAAATACTTGAAATGGCAATCCATAAAAAAACACCAATATTGAGATCGGCTAGAACAAGATGATAGCCAAAAGGGATTACTAAATAACTTAATAGAATTGATATGACTGCTATGGATGGTCCGATATTGAATAAATAAGTATCGCCTCTAGATGGAAGAAGGTTTTCTTTGAAAAGTAGTTTTGTACCATCTGCTAAAGCTTGGAGAATTCCAAAAGGTCCAGCATATTCAGGTCCAATACGTTGTTGTAGTCCTGCAGCTATTTCTCTTTCTAACCAAACAATTACTAGTACACCTATTGTGAGTCCCACTATAACAGTCAAAATCGGAATAAGCATCAATATGATCTCATACACCTCTTTTAAGGATTCCCATTTTAAAAAAGCATTGATATCTTGTACTTCTGTTGTATCAATTATCATTTTAACGATCAACTTCTCCCATAATGATATCTATACTACCTAGTATCGTCATAATATCAGCCAATTTCATTCTTTTAACTAGCTGAGGAAGAATTTGCAAATTGATAAAACCCGGCGGTCTAATTTTCCATCTCCAAGGAAAAATTTTCCCATCTCCTAGCAGAAAAATTCCCAGTTCGCCTTTTGGGGCTTCGACTCTCGCATAAAGTTCTTGTTTCGACAATTCAAAAGTGGGAGAGGTTTTTTTACTAATGAAGCGATATTCAAAATCATTCCATTGGGAATCCCTTACTTTATCAAAACATCGTATTTCTAAATTCTCATAAGGTCCTCCCGGAATTCCTTCTAAAGCTTGTTGAATAATTTTGATAGATTCCTCAATTTCACTGATCCTTACTAAATAACGAGCTAACGAATCTCCTTCTTTTTGCCATTGGACTTCCCAATCAAATTCGTCATAACACTCATAATGATCAACTTTACGAAGATCCCAGTCTATTCCGGACGCTCGTAGCATTGGGCCCGATAAACCCCAATTTAGTGCTTCTTCTCCACTCAAAATTCCTACTCCCTCAACACGTTCTAAAAAAATAGGATTGCGTGTAATAAGTTTTTGATATTCCGAAATTCCGGTTAAAAAATAGTCGCAGAAATCAATGCATTTATCTATCCACCCATACGGTAAATCAGCGGCAACTCCTCCGATACGAAAAAAATTATGCATCAATCTCATACCAGTAGCAGCTTCGAACAGATCATATACTAATTCTCGTTCTCGGAAAATGTAGAAGAAGGGGGTTTGGGCACCAATATCCGCCATAAAAGGGCCAAGCCATAGTAAATGAGAAGCTATACGACTTAATTCTAACATAATTACTCTAATATAACTGGCTCGTTTAGGTACTTGAATATTCCCTAACTGTTCCGGTGCATTTACGGTTATGGCTTCGGTGAACATAGTAGCCAAATAATCCCAACGAGTTACATAAGGTAAATATTGGATAATTGTTCTATTTTCTGCAATTTTTTCCATTCCTCTGTGTAAATACCCCAATATTGGTTCACAGTCAACAACATCTTCACCATCTAGAGTAATGATGAGTCGAAGAACGCCGTGCATTGATGGGTGATGAGGTCCCATATTTACTATCATAAGTTCATTTCTTATAATTGGTACATTCATAGGTTGTTCCTTGATTCATTTTTCTAGGAATTGCAGAAAACAAAAAGAAATTCATCAAAATTCATAATCCAATAACCAATAAATTCAATTTTAGTTATTGGAATTAACTACTTTTAGGTTCCCGAATATCTAGTCGATCAATTAATTCTTTATAACGTATTCCATTTTTTTTTGACAAATAACACAGCAGCCGTTGACGTTTTCCCAGAATTTTCTTTAGACCTCTCTGAGATAAATAATCTTTTCTGTGCAATTCCAAATGTGAAGTAAGTCTTCGGATTTGCTGAGTGAAATTAACTACTTGAAATTCAACGGATCCCTTGGTTTCTTCTTTTTTTTCTTGTTTTTGGGAAATAACTGAGGAAACTGAATTCTTTAGCATAAAAGCAAATCCTCTCCAACTTTTTTAAAATATGAGTTTTATGGATCAGTAATAATAATGGTGGACATTTTAATCCGGAGATAGAAAAAGGGTGGAACGCAGAACATAAAAGAGAGAAAAATGAAACTTTAAAGACTAAAAATAGTTTGATGAATCATAGATCTAATTGATATATTATTGAATTAGTATTCATGTATTAAAATAGAATATAAGACAATACGTGTCTACGTTTGTTTAGTTTTTTATGGGAGATATCTTACAGAATAGAAATAAGAATATCCTATCATGTATTTCATACATTTAGAATTGTGGATACATATGTATTCTTAACATACTGAAAGAACTCCCAGTATTGCTATTAAACCAATAACGATTCATAGAAACTAAATCTTCTAATTGACAAGTTGGCCAAAGAAAAAACTTTAATCTATTAAGACGGTTGCTTTCAATCAAAAATGGACCAGAAATTTTTATATTGGTTCCGTTGAAAAATACCAGATTTATATCTATACCTTTGGTTTTTTTTGAATTAAAAGACATTAGAATTCTTAACTCTTTTCGACGGCTCGGCGATAAAATAGTTTCAAGAACAAGTAAACTTGAGTTTTTTATGTCTCTATTTTCAAGAATTTTTTGCTCTTTTGCAATGGATTTTGCAAAATCCATTTTTTCTCCATACCTTGGATTAGTTTGATAATTAGTCTTCTGAAATAATGAAACCCGTATGCTTTGATACATAAGAAACTGTCCAGGATTATTTATAGCCATACGAACTGGTTCAATAAAAAATACTCCCCTTTGCATCCATTCTGTAACATATTTATGACTCGGCATTATATCTAGATTTATTGTTCCTCTTTGAATAGCGGATAGCGCGCTTTCTCTTGGATTTCGCAAGCTAAGCAGGAGACAATATACTTTGATATTTTTCATTAGTGTTAGATTGAAAAAAAAAGACCATCTCAATTGAACAAGCAAATGACTTGTTAGTAAAAAATCGGGGTCTTCCTCCGTATTGCTTTCGATTATACGTTTTTTTATGTCCGATTCCACACTATAGTCTAAAAAATCACCGTAATCTGAAACATATTTTTCTTGGTTTAAGAGAAGGGATCCAAGAGTCCATTTTTGCTTTAGGGTGATATTTTTTTTTTCACTCAAACTTTTCTTTTCATTAAAATTTAAAAGAAGTGATTTGATTGGTATGATCCATAGTTTTAGTTTATATACATTATAAAGGAGTATCAATTCTGGTAAGAACCAAAGTTCTTCATTCAAAATTGGAAATTCTTCGTTCATTCCCAGCCAATCGAAAAAGCTTTGAATCCTTGGATTGGTTTGCTCAGTTTGGTGAGTCGTCAAATCAAAAAAAACCTTCTTATCCATTTGTTCAATTAGTTGATAATTACTTATCTTAGTATTCTTGGTATTAGTCTGGATCCAGGCTTCAATATTGACTCTTTTTCTAAGATACAAATGGATAATTCTGTAATAAAAAAAAGATTTATTAATATCTGTAATAGCTTTTTCGCCTAAAGAATTGTTATCGCCTCGCGTAAAAAGTTTTCTTTTATTTGTGTTGTAATTATAGGATATTTTTTGGTTATTGTTTCCTTGTGATGGTAAAAGAAAAATATATGAGTTCTTCTTATTTTCATAATTAATCGATTTATATGATAAGAGATCATATCGACAATTTTTTTTTAAATTTCCTTTGTGATTTGATAATGAGTGTAATCCATAATCATTAATTGCCTTTTCGTAACGAATTAACCCATCGTTTTCATATAAATCCGATTTTGATGAATCCTTATTTTCATTTTGTTTTATAGAGCGGCTATTTTGTTTTTTTTTCCATTTTTTTGGTAGCAATCCAGACCATCTAATATGAGATATATTATATTGATAATGATTCTGTAACCAGCTTTTCCATTCATTTATTCCAGAAGTCAGAAGTTTCTTCGTTTTTAATTCCAAATCAAATATTCCTTGTGCTCCAAAATCATCCTTTATTTTATCTTTTAAACAAAGAGATGTTTCATGATATTGACGTGCAGATCTGAATCTTAAGGTGTATAAATTAAAAATGTAACTTTGTGATAATTTATACCCTACAAAGGCTTGTGATAAAGAGGATAAGTCAAAAAACAATTTTGAAGTTTTATTACTAATATAAAAAGAGGACTGTCTAAAGTTTCTAAAGTCTTTTTTTTTTTCTTTTTTATTTATTTCATTATTGTAAGTGTACTTATCCATTTTTTTTTTTTTTGATTCAAAATCAAAAAAAAGCTGCCCCTTGATCCTTATTATATTAATAACTAGGACGATAGCAATGTATACTCTTTCAATAAAAAATTTGATAAAATACTGCGAGTTAAAGATTAGTCGAGTCATTCGGTTTTTTACTATTTGACAAATAATTTGTATTTTTTTGAATTCTAATCTTTTTATGGCATGCCACTTTTTGTTAAACCCATTATTTATCTCATGAGTTCTAAATTTTTTTTTCTTGCTTTTGATTATTTTTTTTAGTTGATTTCGGATTGTGCTTGTTCTAATAGTCATATCTTGCATTTTTTTTTCTGTTAGCGAATGTGTTGTCCAATTTTTTGATCGAGTTGGAATGGGCAATTTGTGAATTATTTGATTATTTTTTATCACATCTTTGTCGTTTTTAGTTTCACCCCATTTATCTAGTTCGCTCAACCCAAATAAAAAAATTCTTTTTTTTTTTGAGGGGTCATTTATTAGTCTTTTTAGAACTAGACCCTTTTTGTTAATCCAGTTTTTTATTTCTTTGAACATTTTTAAAATAAAAAAAAAATTTGTTTTCAATTTTATCATTTTTTTTATGAGTTCTTTAAAAATGGGTACAAAAAAGGAAGGCTCCTTTTGAGGTGAACCAAACGGCTGTTTGGTTGTCCTCCCCCACACAGTTAAAAAACACTTTTTTTTTTTCAATCGATCCATTTGAGGGAATTCAGGTTTCGATCTATACCAAGGTTTCAGATAGAAAGGAAATAAGATCTTTATCTGAATACCTTCACTTAACCAGTTTTTCGGCAAGTCTTTTTCGGATAGTTCAACACCACTATAAGTGCATTTAACATGCGTTTCCTTATTCCAATTTTCGAAATCCTCGGACCATTCGGGAAATTGAAATAATAAGATACGTCCAATATTTTTAGCTATTATCAATGAGGGTAATATAATATATTTCCTAAGAATTGATTTTATTATTAATATACAACTCCTTGTTAATTGAGGAGTTAGAATACCATTCGGAGGTTCTTCCGCTATTTCGATCCCTATTGTTGCTTCTCTTTTATACTTTTCATTTTTATCCGTTTTTTCTGAAAGTTCAGATTCTTTAGTTTTTGTCATCCAATTTCGGAAAATACGTTTAATCAGTCCAGAAATATCAAAATAAGAAAGGATCGGTTTGTCGAGTTTGTACAAAAAAAGTGGGGAATGTACATTTGCTTGAGACAGTTTTAAAATAGGTATT